CTTCCTGGGTCGATGCCCGAGCGGTTAATGGGGACGGACTGTAAATTCGTTGGCAATACGTCTACGCTGGTTCAAATCCAGCTCGGCCCAATCATTCGCTGATCTATCAGGAGATAAGATCAATCCTTCTTATAGGATCTAAGTATAAGGAAAAGAGTAAAGAAAAATTTATTGATTTTCATTGATTGATATCAATCGATTTACCAATAACGAAAGGATTACCCGTCGTAAAGGAATCCCTGCCGCTCTCACTCAAGTGCCTACCCATGCAGAAGATTGATATCAATCAATTAGATGACTCGTGTTTTTTCTTTCTTACAACATGGCGTTTGAACTAAAATATATAGGTTTGTGAAATCATAAGAATATACTTCTTATTTCCTTGGGATTGTAGTTCAATTGGTCAGAGCACCGCCCTGTCAAGGCGGAAGCTGCGGGTTCGAGCCCCGTCAGTCCCGACGAATCCAATCATACATCAACTCATCTTTCCATTTTATGTGAAAGGGGACAAAGGAAGGGCAGAATCTCATTCCCAACAGGGGATCTTCTTTCTGTTTTCTCATCAAACTCATATGGTAATTTTCTCATCCCTTTACTATAAATGGGAATCCTTTAATTTGTTCTTTCCTTACTTTTTTTAATTATTAAGGGTCCATTGAAGAAAGAATAAGAAAGACTTAAATCTAGTGAATTTGGTGGAATATTCAATCTTTTATTTAATACCAGGACTCATCTTTATCACACTTTGTTTGTCTTCCAATAAAATGAAAATCATTAATAAGGTTTAGATCTAAACCTTATTAATGATTTTCATTTCGATTCTATTGTTTATGATTTACGTTTGTGACCACTCATGGAAGTAGAAAGGTGGTGGTTAAATGATACTTCATCACAGATGATTCTAAAATTAAGATGGTGGGGTTTGAAGAGAAAAGAATGGAAAAAAATGAAGGAATTCTTTATTGGATCGGGAATCCCATTTTGGATTCAATATGGATCAAATTGATTTCTATGTGATACTTTTTTCAATTCTCGACGATGAATCAATTTGATAGCTCAGATATTGTTCATGATACTGATATGATTCAATCTCTATGGGATTGAATCCCGAGTGATTTATTGTGAAGTAAAAAAACAATGAGATTATGGAAGTCAATATTCTCGCATTTATTGCTACTGCACTGTTCATTCTAGTTCCAACTTCTTTTTTACTTATAATTTACGTAAAAACAGTCAGTCAAATTAATTTGACTGAAACTTGACTTCTTAGTTGTCAATGATTGAAGAAAGAAAATGAAAAGGATTCCACAATGCCGCGTCTTATCAATAAGTGGACTAGAATCAACAGTATTTTATGAGATCTGATAATATGGTAGAAAGAAGTCATATTTATGACTTCTTTCTACCATATTATCTATTAATGTTATTATAGAAATAAGGTTGTAGTCCTTCTAGAGTCCGTTTCTCCCCCATACTACGAGTGAAAGGGAAAATGTAAAGACTGCCATTAAAGCAGCCCAAGCGATACTTACTATATCCATGTGAATTATGTCTCCGATTTAGATTTGAAATAGAACATATAATAACCATTAGTGCTCACTATATAAATAATACACAGATCATATTGGAATCAATAGCACAGAGTCAAAAGGGTATTTTGCTTTTCATATTGATGACCCAATCCAATGAAATCTACTTATAACAAGCAAGTTCCTATATGATTTCTAGTAGAATCGGGAAAGATGAAGTACAAGCAAAATATGCAGTGACATCCAAGGATGTATCAAGGCAATGGGTCTTTGTGACTCATATTTATTATAGTATGTAGTAATCAAAGACCTATTCTATATTCTTTCTTTCATAAACAATATAATAAAAGGAAGAAAGAATATAGAACAAGAGAAATTACCAATCTATATTACCATTTGTTGATCTAATCCTTACTGTCTCCCGACTTTCTCTGTGAAACAATCGGGAGACAGTCTCTTACATTCTTAACAAGGGTTACCAAAATCAATTCTTTTTCCACTTTTCTATCAAAACCAATTATCCATCCAATCTAAATATATTTTGAATGCATGAGCATTCAGAGACTCGTCTAAGTCTGTATACAAAAAAAATTCTGCCCGTTCCACAACTAATTCAATTCTTCATCCAACTATCCCATCTAATTCAAGACCCAGTCAGTAAACACTACATTATTAGGAAAGGTAATCCACGAGACAGTCTTGCAGTCTTGATATCCCTTCTTACTAACCTATAATCTTTCCTTGAATCAAGGATTTTATTTACTTACTCTTTATTTTTATTTATAGTATGGGAGGGTTTAGAGATAAAGTTTATAGAACCCCCGAATGTTTAGAATAAAGCAAGTATCAACATTTTGTCTGCTTCTTGTGAATAATTTGGCAACTTTGATCAGAACAGAATGAGGAATTGATACTCTTTTGTTGATCAGGCGACACCCGGATTTGAACTGGGGAAAAAGGATTTGCAGTCCCCCGCCTTTAACCACTCGGCCATGCCGCCAAAAGGATACAACAAAATAGATGAAAAAATTACTCGCCTTTTTGGGGATTTACTGAACTTCTCTTTATTTATTGTACTTGTATCTTGAATCCTCTTTTTCTTAATCCCTTTACTAATAATATTCTTTATAAAAATACTTCTCAATTCTCAATTATAACAACAATTATATGAATATGCACGTGTGTAATATAAATATAAACTTCTTAACTTAAGTACTTTAATGATGTACCGGAAAATACAACATTTTTATTACTTGACCAACCATCTGGAGAAGCAAATACAATGGGTACACTAATCAATAAGATTGATGAAATAGCAATTAATGCAAAAACAGCTAATTGGAAAGAAAGAGTCATTATTTATTCTACGAATTACTAAAAAATAGGTAAAAACAAATATATCTTTTCTGTTTCTACGAGTCCTTTTTTGAACAATGGAATCCGCGAAAAGACTAAGTGCTAAACTTAAAAATTCAATTTTATTAAGGATTGGAGAATATTCATAAATGGTCAAAGTATTCATTTTCTATATCTTATACAAAACTCCATAAGTCTAAGTGGCAGAATTCTGTTTCCAGGAATGATTTATTATCATTTATTTCTATTTGTATCTGTTGAAAGTTCCAAAATGCAAGTTTCAATTTGAGTAGAAAATTCGCTTTCTTTTCTCCGTTTATCTGTCTTTCATATGATACATTTCATCATCTAGTGAGTTGGGTAAAATTTTATGTGATTCTGTAAACAGAATATAAATTCCATCATTGCTAGATCGATCTTATATGAGTTGATGAAGAATGAACCAATAATGTGATATGGGATTTTTTCGATAAATGGTAAATTTGAAATGCTCCGGGATGGAAATGAGGGAATGTCTACAATACCTGGATTTAATCAGATACAATTTGAAGGATTTTGTAGGTTCATGGATCAGGGCTTTACGGAAGAACTTTATAAGTTTCCAAAAATTGAAGATATAGATCAAGAATTTGAATTTCAATTATTTGTGGAAACATGTCAATTAGTAGAACCGTCGATAAAAGAGAGAGATGCTGTGTATGAATCACTCACATATTCTTCTGAATTATATGTATCCGCGGGATTAATTTGGAAACCCAGTAAGGAGATGCAAGAACAAACTATTTTTATTGGAAAAATTCCTTTAATGAATTCCTTGGGAACTTCTATAGTAAATGGAATATATAGAATTGTGATCAATCAAATATTGCAAAGCCCCGGTATTTATTACCACCGGTCAGAATTGGACCATAACGGGATTTCGGTCTATACCGCTACCATAATATCAGATTGGGGAGGAAGATCAGAATTAGAGATTGATCGAAAAGAAAGGATATGGGCTCGTGTGAGTAGGAAACAGAAAATATCTATTCTAGTTCTATCATCAGCTATGGGTTCGCATCTAAGAGAAATTCTAGAAAATGTTTGCTACCCTGAAATTTTCTTGTCTTTCCTGAATGATAAGAAAAAAATCATTGGGTCAAAAGAAAATGTCATTTTGGAATTTTATCAACAATTTGCTTGTTGTATAGGTGGGGATCCAGCATTTTCTGAATCCCTATGTAAGGAATTACAAAATAAATTCTTTCAACAAAAATGTGAATTGGGAAGGACTGGTCGACGAAATATGAATCAGAGACTGAACCTTAATATACCTCAGAACAATCTATTTTTATTACCACGAGATATATTGGCAGCTGCGGATCATTTGATTGGGATGAAATTTGGAATGGGTACACTTGACGATACGAATCATTTGAAAAATAAACGTATTCGTTCTGTAGCGGATCTCTTACAAGATCAATTCGGATTGGCCCTGGTTCGTTTAGAAAATGTGGTTCGAGGGACTATATGTAGAGCAATTAGGCAGCATAAATGGATACCAACCCCTCAAAATTTGGTAACTTCAACCTCATTAACAACCACTTATGAATATTTTTTCGGCTTACACCCATTATCTCAAGTTTTGGATCGAACGAATCCATTGACACAAATAGTTCATGGGAGAAAATCGAGTTTTTTGGGCCCGGGAGGATTGACAGGGCGAACTGCTAGTTTTCGAATACGAGATATCCATCCTAGTTACTACGGACGTATTTGTCCAATTGACACGTCTGAAGGAATCAATGTTGGACTTATTGGATCTTTAGCAATTTATGCGAGGATGGGTTCTGGGGGGTCTCTAGAAAGCCCTTTTTTTGATATTTCGGAGAGATCTAAAAAAATACGGATGCTTTCTTTATCACCAAGTATAGATGAATACTATATGGTAGCGACGGTAAATTCTTTGGCCCTGAATCAGGGTATTCAGGAAGAACAGGTTGTTCCGGCTCGATACCGTCAAGAATTCCTAACTATTGCGTGGGAACAGGTTCATCTTCGAAGTATTTTTCCCTCCCAATATTATTCTATTGGAGCTTCCCTCATTCCTTTTATCGAGCATAATGATGCAAATCG